CCCGGAAATTTCTACAATAAATTAGGTAGGTAGCTAGTATAGTTCCCTATCCACGATTCTGCCATTGTACTGGAGGGGGAATCCCTTAGACGGGTAGAAGTATAAAGAGTGAGTCAGATTAAAAATGGTTTGTTTATGTACGAAGTAACATTCGGATTTGATTGATATCGGCAGATCAAATGAGTTCGTCATTCATTCATTGAATGATAAACCACTACAAGTGAAGGAGATACACGATTTAAATAATGGAAGATCCAATATTTCAAAATTGTATCTAGAATGACTGGAAAAGTGGAAACAAGACCAGATATAATTTGATTGTTATGAGCAAATCCAAAATCTTTGTAGACCGAACCAATCATTAGTTCCCAACCATGGGGCGAGTGGAATCCGATACATAAATCAGTTAATAAAAGAATAGAAAAAGCTTTTATTGTGTCGCTTAAGTTATAGAGGAATTCCTGAACCCAAGAATTAAGAATGACAAGTTCTTCATTACCCAGAATAGAATAACCACTTAGAATAGCAAAACAGATTATATTTGTCGAGAAATGCAAAATTATATGGATATGATCTTCATTGTGCATTTTGACCAATTGTATTGTTTCTTTGTGGATTCCTATACGAAGCTTTTGTATCTGTGTCTCCGGGTACTCCTTTATCATTTCGTCCAACAGGAATAGTTGTTCTAATTCTATGAATCTTTCTAGAACGTTCTTCTCTTGAATATCATTCAAAAAAGTTTCGGATTGCCTTGTATTCCACCAATTAGTAACTAAAGGTTCCAGACTTTTATTAAATGAGAGAGAGATCCACCAGGGCAAAAAGACTATAGATGCAAGATATGGGAGGGGAGTCAATGCTTTCTTTTTTGGCACTTTTAATCTGTTCTGTAAATTGTTAATGAAACTGCTTCATTCGCCGACTCTATCTGATCCGATATTTCTATGAAGCATGAGTTCTATAACAAGGTATGGAACCTATGGATCGGATCTATTCCTTCTTTTTTTTTTTGAATTGTTTAGTCCTTGGATCTAGAAAGAATATAGAAATAGAATAAAGGTCCGTTTCGAATGAAGAAATAATCAAGTTCCCAGATATCTCAATTGGTCAAATTCGAACCAATTGTATCTTCATTTGTTCCTTTCGATGAATGCCCGAAAAACCACTTGAAGTAATGAATATTATTCGGATTTCGAGACGAAAGAACTCCCCCTGGATCAATCAATTATTTCGAAATGTTTCACTGGCTACCCACAGCCCAGGAATAATTGAGGGGATATTTCTGAAGAATATTGATGATGAAATCCGAAATGGGTGGCAAAACAAGAGAGAAATTGAATAGTTATGAGAGATCCAATTGTTTGGTCATCAAGGAGCAAAAGAAAGGATAAAAAAAAAAGAAACATCGATTGACGAAAGAGAGATAATTTACGAGATACGATCCATCTGTATCTAACGTATCAATTCAAAATATTGGTCCTAAAAAGATGAATTCTGTACTGTATTCCGAAATGTTCTGATATGTGTGATGAATACATACTTATTAGATTTGTTACTAGTATGAAAGAATTGAGTTTAGTTCCATATGTAAAAAAAAGAGTTTTGGTGGATAAAAATAGCTTCTTATTATGGTTGTTCCGTATTCGTCCGCCTGCTTTATTCTATGGGCCACAACACAACGGTATTACCAACGGAACGGGGGAAATAGAATCGAACATGTTTTGCTCGAATAAACGTTCCGAAGAAACTTCAGTTATATTAAAAAGGGGATTCCTGAGTTCCTTCCCTCATGCGGAGAAAGCATTCATTCTTCAGTTCATTTCAAAATACTTCAATTGGTACGCGCAAGAAATAGGCCAATTCAGCAGCTTTTTGTTCAATTTCTCGTGGAGTAAAATTCTCATCGGTACGAGTCAAGGGAATGGCTCCCTGGCCTCTGATTTCCATATAAAGGACACGACGAGGATAAAGACCCTCTTTAACTTCCATTCTGATTGACTGGATATCTCTCATAAGGAATCGAAGGAAGATGCGACGATTTATTCCAGGAAATCCCCAACGAAAAATACACACTATTCCTTCTTTTCTATCAAAAAGATCATAACCACTACCTACATTCCACGAAATTGTGCACCACAAATAGGAACTAATGAACAGACCAGCGATCCCGTAGAAAGACATCACGATTCCTTGGGGAAAAAAAAGGATTTCCTGAGAGGGAAATACGGATATCAGATTCCTACCAAGATAACTGGAAGTTCCAACCAATAAGAATCCTAGTGAACCTAAAAAAAGGATACAGGCCCAGCAGAAATTACTTGTTTTTCGAGACCCCGTTATAAGTTCTATCCATATACGTTCGGATTGCCAGTTCATACTCGATCCAGTTGCATTCTATTGGAATTGAGAGAATAGAATAAGCCAAATGAATTTGACTTTACTTTTTTTTTTGTTTTGATCCCGAAGTAACTCTCATCAACTAGCACTATTATGATGTAAACCATTAGGAGTAATTCATCGAATTGGTTAGATATAAAATAATAACATCCCCTTCATATGATCCCACTATGTATATCTACATACATATAGATACATTGACTTTCTATTTCAGATATTCGCTGATCTATTTGAAAACAAAAACAGCTATACCCACATACAATATACATGCATTTATCCATATATCATGGATCTGCATGCATAACAATAACAGCTTTTTGATTTGTGCTCGGAGGGAGTCACATGTCGTACCGTACCCTATTCCACTAAAAGATATCTGTATTATGATCCAAGTCCAAGTGTTAAAATAAATTGATGAGATTTGATCCCATCGGATCTAAACAATCTTGTTTTTTTGAACATGAAGAGATAAAGAAGCCATTGCAATTGCCGGAAATACTAGGCCCACTAAAGGCACAAAAATAGAGGGTAAATTGAAATCTGTCATAGAATAGGTGCCTCGATTTAATATTTGTACTTATTAGAAATTTGTACTTGTTAGAAATATATCTTATGATAAGTATATTTATTATAAGTATATAATAAGTGCAAGGAATGTAGAACTAAATAAGTGTACCTATTCATCTTTCTACACAAAATATATGTATGATAATCCGCTTTTTTATTCTTGTTCTCCCGTCCTTATCTTATAATAAAGAGTTTCTTACGAGTTCCCTAAGGATTCGTTAGAATACGATCCAACAGGGATTCATAGTAAAAAAAAAAGGAGGTTCTCGGGAGATATAGATATAGAAATATGCAACATTTCTATTATAGATTTTCATTATTCTATATATTAATACGTAAGAAGGAAGGGAACATAACATGAAATTCTTTTCATTTTCCCAATTCTATTCCGCAGAAAGAAGAATTCACTCTTTTCTCCTCTTTATTTTATAGAGGGTTCCTGATTTCTAATCATCAATAGGGGTAGGATAAAAAATCTGGAGAAAATCAAAATCAAAAAAGTAATTATCCGAAACTTCTGATTCTGACTATAGAACTTATGTCACCAAAGAAAACCCCATTCTTCTTATTTGGACTTTGATTGCGATGAACTAAAGTTCGCTACAAATAACTGAGCCTAGTACTAGTGCTCTACTTTAATTTTGAGTCAAGGGAAAGAAACCGTGTAGCTGAAATAACTCACTCAGAACACCTTTTAAAGGGTTACGTGGTACGATTGGATCAAATAAGCCCTTATGGAATGAATATTCAGCCGCTTGTGAACCCTCGGGTACTGTCTTATTCAATGTTTGTTCAATTACTCTTTTACCCGCAAATGCAATGTAGGCATTGGGTTCAGCAATAATGATATCTCCCAACATACCAAAACTGGCTGTCACTCCACCGGTTGTAGGAGATGTAAGGATTGATACATAGAATAACTTTTTATTTGATTGATAATCATATAAAGCGGAAGATATTTTAGCCATTTGCATCAAGCTCAAACTTCCCTCTTGCATGCGTGCTCCTCCAGAAGCACACACCATAATAACAGGTAAAGATCTATTAGTAGCATACTCGATCAAACGGGTGATTTTCTCGCCTACTACGGATCCCATACTACCTCCCATGAACTCAAAATCCATAACCCCCATTGCTATGGGAATACCGTTTAGTTGACCTATGCCTGTTTGAACAGCCTCAGTTAAACCTGTCTTTCTTTGATACGAATCGATACGATCTCTATAAGGCTCCTCTTCCGAGTGAAATTCAATGGGGTCGATAGAGACCATGTCTTCATCCATAGGATCCCAAGTGTCCGGATCAATCGAAAGTTCGATTCTATCTGAACTACTCATTTTCAAATGATATCCACATTGTTCACAAATATTCATTTTTGACTTAAAAAATTTCTTATAATTTAATCCATAACAATTTTCGCATTGAACCCATAAATGTCTGTATTTTTGATTTATATCGAAATCATTCGATCCTTCTCCTATATCACTGTCATTACCGCCAGTTCTTATATTAGAATTCCCACTATCACTACCACTTATACTTTCACCACTACAAATATAACTATAAATGTAACTATCAATACGGATTTCAGAACGAAGATAACTATCAATGCAACTATTAATGTGATTATTCCAACTATATTTAGTATCATACATGTCACAATCATAGTAGCGATTGTCACTCTTAGACCCATTATTCAGATAACTAGAAAAAGAACTTTCTAGTTCACTCAGAAAAGAACTATCATTGTCAATCTCAAAAATCTGATTTTCAATATCAAAATATACGGAATAACTGTTACCATTACTATCCCTAACTAAAAAAGTTTCATCAGAGATGAAACTCCAAATGTCCCTGACACCTAAAAAATGATCAACATTACTGCAACTATAACTGCCACTATCGCTCCAACTAGGAATGTTTTTATGCGTATCATTTAGAATGGGGTCTTCACTTCCACTGGTATTTCCAATAGGACAGCCAAGACTGTCCATTGATTTACTTAGCCCACACCTGTGTTCTAACTCCTCGTT